ATTTTAGCATCTCATAAATATGAGTCAGAGATCTATGGATCTATCCATTTTTGAATATAGGGCCTTTCCCGAAGTTGATTATCCTTGTCTTTGTTTATGCCTTGGGTTGGAACAAATTACTCGAATTCGGCCCTGACGGCGTATTAATCGACATTTTTCACAAATTTTACGAACAGAGGCTCTTATTTTCATATTTGCCGACTTTCACCTTAATTATGAATCTACGTCTTGGAAGAAAATAAGTTTCTTGAAATTTTGTATTTCGAATCATATTGAATGAATGTTGAAAAAAATACTGAAATTTTTGATTCTTATTTTTCGCAAAGTCAAAAATTCGACTAATTGAAGACTCGTTGTATTATAATAAACCTAAGTGGTAGCTTTCCCGAAATATAACCGAGAATTAGAGCATTATTATCTAAATGAACCCCAAAGATGTCGTTGAGAACGGATTCTTTAATTAAACTTTCCGGAATCGATTTCTGTTTTTCAGTTAAACGAAAACCTCTTTTGTTCTGGATCAACTTCTTTATTATGGACGATCTAAAACCATAGATGTCGTTTTCAAAGATGAGGTCGTAGATGAGATACGATATTAGACAACCTGTCCCCTTTCTTTGTCACAAATAGAAAGTTGCGAATTTCATTTGGATATTAGAAGTATTACCATATATAACACAAACATTCTCCACCTATTCTTTCTAATCGAGCCTCTCGGTCTGTCATTAGACCTCGAGAAGTAGAAAGAATTACAATCCCCATCCCGCCTAAAATTCTAGGAATTCGTTGAGAGTTAGAATAGATTCGTAGACCGGGTCGACTGATGCGTTTTAAATTTAAAACTTTTTGATTTCTATAAGGCTCGTCCCGATTCCTTCTATAGCGTAGGGTTAAAACCAAAAAAGATTTGTTGTTTTCTCGATGTTTTCTCACGTTTTCGATAAAACCCTCGCGTAAAAGTATTTGAACAAGACTTTCGCTGAGATTCGTAAATGCTATTCGAACCACTCTTTTTGTATTCATCTCAGCATTTCGTATCGAGGTTAGTATGTCAGCAATAGTATCCTTAGCCATAATGAATTAAAGTATTGGTCCCTCCCAATTTTGATATAATCAACATGTTTTTCTTGTTTTTTCTTTGGTTATGACTATGCATTTTTCAAGGTATATGCGTGAGACACAATCTACTAACTGAATCTTAATTGATTTCTTTCAAATAACTACCCTAAACATAACTATATTCTTTCTGGAATGATATTATCATGGAACTAGATTAGGGTCTCGTTTTATAATACTTCGGGAGCTAATGAAACTATTTTGGTAAAATTGAACTGTCTCAATTCCTCTGCAATCGCACCAAAAACTCGAGTGCCTTTTGGATTGCCTTCTTGATCAATGACAACTGCGGCATTGTCATCATATCGTATTATCATACCGTCGTCGCGTTTGAGTTCTTTACAAGTACGTACAATTACAGCTCTGACCACTTCTGATCTTTCTAGCGACATTTGCGGAACTGCTTCTTTGATCACAGCAACAATAACGTCACCAATATGAGCATATCGACGATTGCTAGCTCCTATGATTCGAATACACATCAATTTGCGAGCTCCGCTGTTATCCGCTACATTCAAATAGGTCTGAGGTTGAATCATATCATTTTTTTTTGATTATTTTTTTTAGGCAAAGTAAAGGGCGAAGAAAAAAAGAAATATTGTTTGTCCAAAAAACCAAACCTGCACCTTCGATTCGTTTGTATCCCCAAAAGCAATTTTTTTTGCTTTTGCCTTTTTCTTTTACATTTCCAAATTTTATCCCGAAAGAATGAATTGAGTTCGTATAGGCATTTTGGACGCTGCTATTGAAATAGCCCTTCTAGCTATATTTTCTGTTACGCCACCGATTTCATAAAGTATTCGACCTGGTTTAACAACAGCTACCCAATATTCAGGCGATCCTTTACCCGAACCCATACGTGTTTCTGCGGCTCTGACTGTAACCGGTTTGTCTGGAAATATACGGACCCATATTTTTCCACCGCGGCGTGCATTTCGTGTCATTGCCCGTCGACCTGCTTCTATTTGTCTAGATGTGATCCAAGCGGGTTCAAGTGCCTGAAGAGCATATTTACCGAAACAAATATAATTACCTCGATAAGAAATTCCCTTCATTCTTCCTCTATGTTGTTTACGGAATCTGGTTCTTTTGGGGTTATAGTTGATGGTTGGGTTTGAATTCCATCTCTACTCCAGAATCGGACGTGAGAGTTTCTTCTCATCCGGCTCCTCGCGAATAAAAAGATTCCAAAATAGGGAATTCAAAGGAAATTTAGATAGAATAGAATTTGAATTAAGATAGGCTTGTAGTTCATACGATATCCATCGATTTCATAAGTATAAGTAATATATCGAAGTATGGAGTTCAGCGAATCGATCTCAAATCGGGTAGTAATTTGTATCTTCTTTCTATCGTATAGTGAAAGACCTAAAAGAACTATTTCTATGAAATATAGATATATATATAATTTTATTGGTTTTGAGAATCTTAAAATGAATCTTTCTTTTGTTTTCTCCTTGAATTTAACCGCCTTAGCATCTTTAATTGACCCAAATTTAGTAATCCAAGAAAAGAAAGGTTTCGCGGGCGAATGTTGACTCTTTCAATTCAATTTCGATTTCGGTTGTAGCCATAATTTCTAACTTTTTCGAATAGATGAATTGGTCTCGGGTCCGTTCCGCCATCCAGATCAATGAATCATTAGAATTCGTGTTCAATCGAATTTTGGAGATCCACAGGTTCCGTCGTTCTCATCGCTTCTTACTTAATGTTTAGGTCTGAATTCTGCAATGGAGCTCAATGAAAGTTGTGCGTGAGTCAATCTTCTCAGTCTTTATTGACTCGAAGCTCTTGATTTTTTTGTTCTCTGGGCGGATTCATTTTAGTATGGATGAATCTGTCTTAATGCTTTCTTACATTGCCCTTTTTATGAGACGGCTCATAGACCTTACATATTCCATATTGGAATTAGATAGCATCAATCGTCGTTTTCTTTCTTTCTCTCATCCTTCCATTTATCCACACCCTTATTTTCTTTTCTCTATTTTGATTCACAACTTAGAATCTGATTTTTTTTTATTTAGGCAAAAAGGTTTCAGTTGCTACAAGGATATGACTGATCTGTCATATCTTGACCGGTTCTTTGGATCCAGATAATGCGAAGTGATGAATTGGGTATTTTTCTAGAGTTATTAGTTTCGACTATCAGTGACTTTTTTTTACTAACCCGAAAAAATCAACGAGTCACACACTAAGCATAGCAATTATAGCAAGCATTCAATTGAATTTTTATTCAACCCGATAGAATTACGAATAATTACAAATTCAAAAAATTTTTTGGTTTTGGATTGAACAGAAAAAGAAGAAATGGCTTTCTCGTTTTTTAGTATTAGCAACTAGAAGGGAAGGTCCAGAAAAAGTTTCTTATTCTCCATCAATAAATATCCAAATTTTAATGCCTAATATCCCAGAAATAGTTCGAACTGGATAGGAACAATAATCGATTTTCGCTTGAATGGTTTGTAGGGGAACTCTACCTTCTCGGATCCATTCAACCCGCGCAATTTCTTTTCCGTCAATACGTCCTGCAATTTGTACTCGAATTCCTTTTGTATTTGCTTGTTCAGTTAATTCAATTGCTTTTTTCATTGCTTTTCGAAATGAAACTCTCTTCTTTAATTGGTCGGCGATAAATTCTGCAAGAATAGTAGGATTTCTATAAGGCTTTGCAATTCTTATGATAGCAAGGTTAAATTTTCGGTTCACACAAAAAAATTCTTTTTGTAAATTTCTCTGTAATTCTTCAATTTCTCGCGGTCGCTTTTCCTTAAAGAATTTTGGGGATGCTGTATAGATTTTAATTTTGATTACATCGATTTGTTTTTGAATCTCTATACGTGTAATTCCTTCGACGACGGAGTAGATTTTCATCTTTTTTTGTATATAATTCTTGATATAATCTCTTATTTTTGCATCTTCTTGTAAATTTTCTGAATACTTTTTGGGGTGTGCAAACCAAAGGGAATAATGACTTTGAGTTGTACCAAGTCTGAAACCAAGTGGATTTATTTTTTGTCCCATGCTCCCCCATTATTATCCATATCGTGCTCTTCTCTAGTTCTATACTGCTTTTTCCCTTTCGTTTTTTTGAACTCTTGCATAGAGTCTGTTTCAAAAAATTTCTCTGGCTTGAACCAGAATGTCTCTTCATATTCACTTATGGAGATATCTTTCATTACAATCATTATATGGCAGGTCGGTTTTTTTATCCGATAACTACGGCCTCGCGCTCGAAGTTTTAGTCGCTTCATAGTAGTACCCTCGTTGACTTCAGCTTTACTAATGACTAAATCTGCTTCGTTAGAACCAAGAAGGGAACTAGCATTTGCTGCTGCCGAATAAACTACTTTAAAAATAGGATAACATGCTCGATAAGGCATGAGTTCTAATATCATAAGTGTTTCGTCGTAAGAACGTCCACGAATTTGGTCAATGACCCTTCTCGCTTTGTGAACAGACATAGAGATATGTTGACTTAAAGCGTGTACTTCTGTTTTGTTCTCCTTTATGACCATAAAATTCTCCTCCTACTAATCAATTATAAACATCTCTGTATTTTCACTCTTTTTAACGACGAGATTTATTATCGTTTTTTGTATGTTCTCGAAAATTTAAAGTAGGTGCAAATTCTCCTAATTTGTGGCCGATCATATCATTATTTATATAAATAGGTAAATGTTCCTTTCCATTATGGATAGCAATCGTATGTCCGATCATTATGGGTACAATCGTAGATGCCCGGGACCAAGTTTTTATTATTTCTTTTTCGGTTTTTGTGTTAATCTTATTAATTTTGTTTAATAAATGATTTGCTACAAAAGCATTTTTTTTTTTTCGGGGCATAGCTTACTCCTCTTTTTTTGTAAAGACGAAGAAAGAAATTA